GGGGGGGCTACTAAACTGGCGGGTATTTATCCCGCTAAGTCTTAGTTAACAGCTAAGCGCCTGTACATTCGGCTTCAATTTATGTGGTAAAAAGAGATTATTATTCTCTGTCTTTGAATTTACAGTTCAATGCTTACCTCAGCCATTTTACCTATGTTCATCAATCGTTGACTCTTTTCAACTAACCACAAAGACATTGGTACACTATATTTATTATTTGGTGCCTGAGCAGGCATAACTGGAACTGCCCTAAGTATTCTCATTCGAGCAGAACTTGGTCAACCAGGTACTTTAATTGGTGATGATCAAATTTACAATGTGATTGTAACCGCCCATGCTTTCATTATAATCTTTTTTATAGTTATACCTATTATAATTGGAGGGTTTGGTAATTGACTTGTTCCACTTATAATTGGAGCTCCTGATATAGCATTCCCACGAATAAACAATATAAGCTTCTGACTTCTTCCTCCGTCATTCCTATTACTACTAGCATCCTCTACTATTGAAGCAGGAGCCGGAACAGGATGAACAGTATATCCACCACTTGCTGGCAACTTAGCCCATGCAGGCGCTTCAGTTGACCTAGCCATCTTCTCCCTTCATCTAGCAGGTATTTCTTCTATTTTAGGAGCCATCAATTTTATTACTACTATTATTAATATAAAACCACCCGCAATATCACAATACCAAACTCCCCTATTCGTCTGATCAGTAATAATCACAGCAGTATTACTCCTTTTATCCCTTCCTGTTCTAGCCGCAGGAATTACTATGCTATTAACAGACCGTAATTTAAATACTACTTTCTTTGATCCTGCTGGAGGAGGAGACCCAATTCTATACCAACACTTATTCTGATTTTTTGGTCACCCAGAAGTTTACATTTTAATTTTACCTGGATTTGGTATAATTTCTCATATCGTAACATACTATTCAGGCAAGAAAGAACCTTTTGGTTATATAGGAATAGTTTGAGCTATAATATCTATTGGATTCTTAGGGTTTATTGTCTGAGCACACCATATATTTACAGTAGGCTTAGACGTAGACACCCGAGCTTATTTCACATCAGCAACAATAATTATTGCCATCCCAACAGGGGTCAAAGTTTTTAGTTGACTAGCTACATTACATGGGGGAAATATTAAATGATCCCCAGCAATACTCTGAGCCCTAGGATTCATCTTCTTATTTACAATTGGAGGTCTCACAGGAATTGTACTAGCCAACTCATCCTTAGACATTGTTTTACATGACACATACTATGTAGTCGCCCATTTCCACTATGTTCTATCCATAGGCGCCGTATTTGCTATTATAGGCGGGTTTGTCCACTGATTCCCTTTATTTACAGGTTATATGCTTAACGATATATGAGCCAAAATCCACTTCCTTATTATATTTGTAGGAGTAAACATAACATTTTTTCCTCAACACTTTCTAGGCTTATCTGGTATGCCACGACGATATTCAGATTACCCAGATGCATACACTATATGAAATGTTGTTTCATCAATTGGCTCCTTCATCTCATTAACAGCTGTTATTTTAATAGTATTTATTATTTGAGAAGCTTTCGCATCCAAACGTGAAGTATTAGATGTTGAATTAACTACAACTAACATTGAATGATTATATGGATGCCCACCTCCTTATCATACATTCGAACAACCAGTTTTCATTAAAGCCTAATTAAGAAAGGGAGGAATTGAACCCCCTAAGATTAATTTCAAGTCAATCCCATAACCCTTATGACTTTCTCAAAAAAGATATTAGTAAAACTCATTACATAACTTTGCCATAGTTAAATTATAGGTTCAACTCCTATGTATCTTAACATGCCTTATCCAATACAATTAGGTTTTCAAGATGCTACATCTCCGATTATAGAAGAACTTATATATTTTCATGATCATACACTAATAATCGTATTCCTGATTAGTTCATTAGTACTATATATTATTATTCTTATACTCACTACAAAACTTACCCACACAAGCACTATAGACGCTCAAGAAGTGGAGACAGTTTGAACAATCTTACCAGCCGTAATTCTTATTCTTATTGCTCTTCCTTCCTTACGTATTCTTTATATAATAGACGAAATTTATAATCCTTACTTAACAGTTAAAGCAATGGGGCATCAATGATATTGAAGTTATGAGTACACGGACTATGAAAATCTAATATTCGACTCATACATAATCCCAACTAAAGACCTTAGCCCTGGTCAACTTCGTCTATTAGAAGTTGACAATCGGATTGTTCTACCCATAGAACTACCAATCCGTATATTAGTTTCATCAGAAGACGTTCTCCATGCATGAACAATGCCATCTTTAGGCTTAAAAGCAGATGCTATTCCAGGACGATTAAATCAAATTACCTTAACATCATCCCGACCAGGGGTGTTTTACGGTCAATGTTCAGAAATCTGTGGTTCAAACCACAGCTTTATACCTATTGTCCTAGAAATAGCCTCACTAAAATATTTTGAGAAATGATCTTCTATAATGCAATCATTTTTGAGTTACATATATTTTAAATATAATCGAGATCTAAAAATCTCCTCAAAACAACCATGCCTCAACTAGATACTTCAACATGAACCCTCACTATCTTACTAATAATTATTTCTCTTTTCTGCATTTATCAACTTAAAATAATAAATCAAGCATTAATTCAAATTACCCCTATAACCGAACAATCAAAATCAACTAAATACACAATACCTTGAGAAAAAAAATGAACGAAAATCTATTTGCCCCATTCATCACACCCACAATTATAGGTATTACAACACTACCAATTATTATTATATTTCCATGTCTTATTTTATCTTCCCCCAAACGATGACTACCCAATCGAATTCAAATTTTACAGATATGATTAATTCGCCTAATCACTAAACAAATAATGACAATGCACAATAAACAAGGACGAGCCTGAACTCTAATACTTATATCACTAATCCTATTCATTGCTTCCACCAATTTACTAGGACTCCTACCATACTCTTTTACACCTACTACACAACTTTCCATAAACATTGGTATAGCTATCCCATTATGAGCAGGAACAGTAATTATAGGATTTCGAAATAAACCCAAAATATCTTTAGCCCATTTTTTACCTCAAGGAACACCCACTCCTTTAATTCCAATACTAATTATTATTGAAACTATTAGTCTATTTATTCAACCACTAGCTCTTGCAGTACGACTAACAGCTAACATTACAGCTGGACACCTTCTAATTCACCTTATTGGATCAGCTACGTTAGCTTTATCTTCAATTAGTATAACCGTATCAACTATTACATTTTCTATCCTATTTCTCCTAACTCTTCTCGAAATTGCTGTAGCTATAATTCAAGCCTATGTTTTTACCCTTCTTGTAAGCTTATATCTACATGATAACTCTTAATGACCCACCAGACTCATGCATATCACATAGTTAACCCAAGCCCATGACCTCTAACAGGAGCTTTATCAGCATTACTATTAACATCAGGCTTAATTATATGATTCCATTATAATTCTTCCACTCTTATATTTATAGGACTAATAACTATACTGCTAACAATATATCAATGATGACGAGATATCGTCCGAGAAGGCACATTTCAAGGTCACCACACCCCTGTAGTACAAAAAGGCTTACGATACGGAATAATTCTTTTTATCCTATCGGAGGTCTTCTTTTTTATCGGGTTCTTCTGAGCTTTTTATCATTCAAGTCTAGCTCCAACTCCAGAATTAGGAGGTTGCTGACCCCCAACAGGTATTCATCCATTGAATCCACTAGAAGTACCCCTATTAAATACATCTATTCTTCTAGCTTCAGGAGTATCTATTACATGAGCACATCATAGCCTAATAGAAGGTAATCGCAAACAAATAATTCAAGCACTTCTAATTACAATCTCTCTAGGACTTTATTTTACTATTTTACAAGCCATAGAATATTATGAAGCTTCATTTACTATCTCAGACGGAGTATATGGTTCAACCTTTTTTGTCGCAACAGGATTCCACGGCCTCCATGTCATTATTGGATCCACTTTCCTATTTGTCTGTCTACTTCGTCAGTTATTTTATCATTTCACCTCTACACATCACTTTGGATTTGAAGCAGCTGCTTGATACTGACATTTTGTGGATGTAGTTTGACTTTTCCTATACGTGTCAATTTACTGATGAGGTTCATATTTTTCTAGTATAATTAGTACTACTGATTTCCAATCATTAAGTTCTGGGTCAAACCAGAGAAAAATAATTAATCTTATTATTACATTAATTACCAATTCCTTACTAGCCACTATTATTATTATAATTGCCTTCTGACTCCCTCAATTATATCTGTATTTAGAAAAATCAAGTCCCTACGAATGTGGATTTGATCCTTTAGGATCAGCACGACTACCCTTTTCAATAAAATTCTTCCTAGTAGCTATTACATTTCTACTTTTCGATCTAGAAATCGCTCTACTTCTTCCACTACCATGAGCCGTCCAACTCCCCTCTCCTTTTGTTACCTTAATCTTATCCTATTGTCTAATCATACTACTAACAGCAGGACTAGCATATGAATGAATTCAAAAGGGCTTAGAATGAACTGAATAGGTATTTAATCTAATTAAAGATAGTTGATTTCGACTCAACAAATCATGGTTTCAATCCATGAACACCTTATAGTATTAATTAAACTAAATATTATTATAGCTTTTATGCTAGCTCTAACAGGAGTCCTAATTTACCGCTCACATTTAATATCAACTCTACTTTGCCTAGAAGGAATAATACTATCACTATTTATCTTTATAGCAGCAGTAATTACCCACTTCCATATATTTTCAATCTCTATAATACCACTAATTTTACTCGTATTTTCCGCTTGTGAAGCCGGAGTAGGACTAGCTCTACTCGTTACCATTTCTAATACCTATGGTAATGATCAAGTCCAAAACCTTAATTTACTACAATGTTAAAAATCCTATTACCAACATTAATGCTTATCCCACTAACCTGACTCTCCAAAAAAAAATGATTATGAATCAACACTACAACCTATAGCTTACTTATTAGTATTACCAGTCTACCTATACTATATCACCCAATAGATCTAGGATATAACTTTAACAATTCATTCTCCCTAGACTCATTATCAAGCCCATTGTTAGTTTTATCCTGCTGACTTCTTCCACTAATAATTATAGCTAGCCAAAATCATTTAAACAAAGAGTCACTTCTACGAAAAAAATTATATCTAACTATAATAATCATTCTTCAATCTTCACTAATTATTGCTTTCTCCTCATCTGAACTAATTATATTTTACATCCTATTCGAAACAACTTTGATTCCAACCCTAATTATTATTACTCGATGAGGTAATCAAAACGAACGACTAAACGCAGGAATTTACTTCCTATTTTACACACTAGTAGGATCCCTTCCATTATTAGTAGCTTTACTTACTATAAATAAAAACTTAGGATCACTTCACATCCTCATAAACTCCCTTTTAATTAACCAATTAAATAATACTCTATCCAGCTCAATACTATGATATGCATGTATAACCGCATTCATAATTAAAATACCATTATATGGCCTTCATCTTTGACTGCCAAAAGCACACGTTGAAGCCCCAATTGCAGGCTCTATAGTTCTAGCAGCTATTCTACTAAAACTAGGAGGCTACGGAATTATTCGAATCACATCACTTACTGAACCCATAACCATTCACTTATTTTACCCATTTATCATTCTATCCATATGAGGAATAATTATAACAAGCTCAATCTGCATACGACAAACAGATTTAAAATCACTAATCGCTTACTCATCTGTTAGCCATATAGCTCTAGTTATTATCGCCGCATTAATCCAATCAACAACTAGCTTTATAGGAGCAACAACACTTATAGTAGCACATGGACTAACATCTTCTATACTATTCTGCTTAGCCAATACAAACTATGAACGAATTCACAGTCGAACAATAATCCTTGCACGAGGATTACAACTTATTCTTCCCTTAATAAACACATGATGATTAACAGCTAGCCTGGCTAACTTAGCTCTACCTCCAACAATTAACTTACTAGGTGAATTAATAATTATCACGGCATCCTTTTCATGATCCAACTTCTCAATCCTTCTATTAGGCCTAAATACAGTTATTACAGCCCTATACTCACTATATATACTAATCACATCTCAACGAGGAAAGTTCACTCACCACATAACATCATTATACCCATCACTTACACGTGAACATATACTCATAACCCTTCACATTCTACCACTAGTCCTATTATCCCTTAATCCAAAATATATCCTAGGAATAACTTATTGCAAATATAGTTTAATAAAAACATTAGATTGTGAATCTAAACATAGAAGTTTAAAGCTTCTTATATGCCGAGAATGCATCAAGAACTGCTAATTCATGAACCCATATATAACAATATGGCTTTCTCACTTTTAAAGGATAGCAGTAATCCATTGGTCTTAGGAACCAAAAACTTTGGTGCAACTCCAAATAAAAGTAATTAATATCTCCAACACTACCTCAATTATATCTATTATTTTACTAATTCTTCCCCTTTTATATAACTTACTCTTTCCTAAAAAAATTAACTTCCCATTATATTGCAAAAACATAATTATATTAGCTTTCATAACAAGCTTACCTTCACTCCTACTATTTATATATAAAGGTCAAGAATCAATTATTACCAACTGACATTGATTCTCTATTCACTCATTCAATATCTCAATAAGCTTTAAAATAGATTTTTTCTCAATTATCTTCATTCCTATTGCCCTATTTGTTACCTGAGCAATTTTAGAATTTTCCTTATGATATATGCACTCAGACCCTAACATTTCCCAATTCTTCAAATATCTTACCATCTTTCTTCTAACCATAATTATTCTAGTATCAGCAAACAATCTATTTCAACTGTTTATTGGATGAGAAGGAGTAGGCATCATATCCTTTCTACTCATTGGATGATGATATGGACGATCAGATGCCAACACCGCAGCTCTACAAGCTATCCTATACAACCGTATTGGAGACATTGGATTTATATTAACAATAGCTTGACTTATATTAAATTGTAACTCATGAGATCTTCAACACATCTTCTCTATAAATATACACCCAATTGCACTATTAGGACTAATTATTGCCGCTACCGGAAAATCAGCACAATTTAGCCTTCATCCCTGACTCCCTTCAGCTATAGAAGGTCCAACTCCAGTATCAGCTTTACTTCATTCAAGTACTATAGTTGTAGCAGGAATTTTTTTACTTATCCGATTCCATCCAATATTAGAAAACAACCAAATAATACTTACTATCACCCTATGTTTAGGGGCATTAACAACACTTTTCACAGCTATATGCGCAATTATACAAAACGATATTAAAAAAATTGTAGCATTCTCCACATCTAGTCAACTAGGATTAATAATAGTAACTGTAGGCTTAAACCAACCTCACTTAGCCTTCCTCCACATTTGTACCCATGCATTCTTCAAAGCAATACTATTTTTATGCTCTGGATCTATTATTCACAACTTAAACGATGAACAAGATATTCGAAAAATAGGGGGATTACTATACACTCTACCTATTACATCATCCGCCCTAATAACAGGTAGCCTAGCACTCATAGGCACACCTTTCCTAGCAGGATTTTACTCTAAAGACTCCATTATCGAAGCAATAAATACATCATATACCAACTCATGAGCCCTAACAATTACACTAATTGCTACATCATTAACAGCCATTTATAGCCTACGCATTATTTACTACGCCCTTCTAGGATACCCACGATTCATAACAATATCACCCCTTAATGAAAATAATCCCAACCTTATTAATCCCATTATCCGACTAGCACTAGGGACTATTTTTGCAGGATTCCTTCTAACTACAACAATCCCTCCTTCATCCTCTATTATCATAACCATGCCCTCATTCATAAAACAAATAGCCCTAATAGTCACCACCATAGGACTTATAGTAGGAATAGAACTTAACTCTCTTACTAATAATCTTATAAAATCAAACAACCATACTAATAACTTCTTAACTATATTAGGATTTTATACTCAAATCATACATCGAATTCAACCCCTAATTAGCCTCTTTATAGGTCAACGAATTGCTACCATACTAATTGATCTAAACTGATATGAAAAAGCAGGGCCAAAAGGCCAAGCTAATATTCACTCCAAACTTTCATCATTAATTTCTGCATCCCAAAAAGGACTAATAAAAATATACTTTCTATCCTTCTTAGTTTCTATTATCTTCATTATTCTATTCACTTAATAGCTTCGTTCACGAACTACCTCTAATACAACATAGATAGTAATGAACAAGATCCATCCTAATAAAGCTAAAGCTCATCCTCCACAATAATACAGCTGAGAAACACCATTATAATCTTGTCCGACTAAACTTGTATCGACAAAATCAAATAACTTAATTGCTATAATAATATATACCAACTTAGACATAAAATATCATCCTACTTGTAATAACAATACAAATAATAGCATGATAAAAGCTACTACATTCCCAACTCACGTCTCAGGATACTCTTCCGTGGCTATAGCAGTAGTATAACCAAAAACTACTAACATACCTCCTAAATAGACTAAAAAAACAACTAATCCTAAAAATACATCTTCTAAACTTACTACTATTCCACACCCCAAACCACCGCTAACCACTAAACTTAGACCTCCATAAATAGGAGAAGGTTTAGAAGCAAAAGCCACAAAACCAATTATCAAGAGCAAAGAAATAATATAAATAGTTATTATTTTTATTATTTTTATATGGACTCTAACCATAACCTATGGCATGAAAAACCATCGTTGTATTTCAACTACAAAAATAATGACCAATATTCGCAAAACACATCCACTCATAAAAATTATCAATGACTCATTCATTGACCTGCCAACACCATCCAACATCTCAGCTTGATGGAATTTCGGTTCACTATTAGGAATATGCCTAATTATCCAAATCCTAACAGGCTTATTCTTAGCAATACATTATACATCAGATACACTAACCGCATTCTCATCAGTAGCCCATATTTGCCGAGATGTAAACTACGGATGACTTATCCGAAATATCCATGCCAACGGAGCATCTATATTCTTTATATGCCTTTTTCTCCATGTAGGACGAGGAATCTACTACGGATCATATCTTTACAAAGAAACATGAAACATTGGAGTTATTCTACTATTAACAGTTATAGCCACTGCATTCGTGGGCTACGTACTACCTTGAGGACAAATATCATTTTGAGGCGCAACAGTCATTACTAACCTATTATCTGCTATCCCCTATATCGGAAACACATTAGTAGAGTGAATTTGAGGAGGATTCTCCGTTGATAAAGCCACCCTAACCCGATTTTTCGCATTCCACTTCATTCTTCCATTTATTATTCTAGCTATAGTAGTAGTACATCTCCTATTCCTCCACGAAACTGGATCAAACAATCCAACAGGCCTAGATCCCAACTCAGATAAAATCCCATTTCATCCCTACTATACTATCAAAGATATCCTAGGCCTATTCCTAATAATTATTATCCTGTTATCATTAGCAATATTCTCACCAGATCTTTTAGGAGACCCAGATAACTTCACCCCCGCCAATCCCCTCAATACCCCACCTCACATCAAGCCAGAATGGTATTTTCTATTTGCCTATGCCATCCTACGATCAATTCCAAACAAATTAGGAGGAGTTTTAGCCCTACTAGCATCCATTTTAATTCTCCTTATTATACCTCTATTACACACATCAACCCAACGAAGTATGATATTTCGGCCTATCTCACAAACACTATTCTGAATACTAACCGCCAATCTGATCATCCTTACCTGAATCGGAGGGCAACCAGTAGAACAACCTTACATTTCCATTGGTCAATGAGCCTCCATCTCCTACTTTACCATTATTATTATTCTTATACCCCTAGCAGGAACACTAGAAAACTACATATTAAAACCAAAATTCCCATAATCTTTCATGTCCAAGTAATTTAAGAAAAATATTGGTCTTGTAAGCCAACAACGAAGGCAACACCCTTCCTAGGACATTTCAAGAAGAAGGCTAACACCCTACCATCAACACCCAAAGCTGATATTCTACTTAAACTACTTCCTGAATTTCCACACTTTCCCCAAGAAAACATCAATTTATATACTATGTCAGTATTAAAATTTTACATTTTTTTTTACATTTTTGTAAAAAAAAATTTTTTGGTCCTATGTATATAGTACATGGATTTATTTACCCCTAGCATATATTATAATACATCATATTCATAACTATACTAGATACATTATATTCATAATTATACTAGATACATTAATATATATTAGTACTATCATTCATACAGTACATGACTATCCTTAACCTAATATATAGCATAATCTGACATAATACATATATATTAAGACGTACATATACATTCTTTCCATGGTTACAGGATCAGAAACCTTTATTTCACTAGCATATCATAACCTATAGGAATACCTCAATCCTCAACTCACGAGAGATCATCATCCCGCCATCTAAAGGCTTAACATCCTTCAGAGGAAACGCATGAATTGTGACGTACCTTGTTCCTTTGACTGGCTACTGGTTGTTACTTCAGGGTCATAAGTTTGTTCATTGCATCCTAACTGCCATTAAATAAGGCATCACGATGTTACAGTTACAGATTGGCTCATAACGCGGCATAACTGATTCTGACTGGCATGGGGTAAGATTTATTTCGGGGGAGCTATATCCAACGGGCAGGCGCCTCGGACACCAATATCGTCTAGGACCTAACATACGGTGCAGTTCTTGCAGTTCACACGTACTAAATGGGGATATTATATGAATGATTATTAGACATAATTTATATTATAAGATATACGCACATACGTGTATACGCAGTAATTGAAAGATATTATTTGCTTAATTTATGAGAGACAATAAATCAATGATCTAAAGACATATTTATATATATATTCCACCCGGGTGACGAACGCGCGAATAAAATAAATAAAAATAAATAAAAATAAATAAAAATAAATAAAAATAAATAAAAAATAAATAAAAATAAAAATAAAAATAAATAAATAAAAATAAATAATAAATAATAATAAATAATAATAAATAATAATAAATAATAATAAATAATAATAATATAATAATAATATAATAATAATATAATAATAATATAATAATAAATAATAATAAATAATAATAATATAATAATAATATAATAATAATATAATAATAATATAATAATATAATAATAATATAATAATATAATAATATAATAATATAATAATATAATAATAATATAATAATAATATAATAATAATATTTATATAAATTTAAGTATTCTATCACTAAACCCCCTTACCCCCTAAACAAAAATCATACCTTTAATTTCCGTCAAACCCCAAAACCGGAAGATATGATTTAGCAATAAACGGGGAAAATACTTCATTAGATATACAAATCATAAAATTTAAGTTAAATTATAGATCCTAGTTAAATTATAGATCCTAGTTAAATTATAGATTCTAAGTTAAATTATAGATTCTAAGTTAAATTATAGATTCTAAGTTAAATTATAAGTCTTGAGTTAAATTATAGATTCTAAGTTAAATTATAAGTCTTGAGTTATAACCATAATTTTTTTTAGTTTAACCATAATTTTAAGTTAAACCATAAATTTTAAGTCAAATCAAAATTTCAATTTTTCAAAATTTTAGTCGAAAAACCAAAAATAAAAAATATACTATGTCAGTAGATTTTTTTTAATCATAAATTTTTATTCTAAACATAAA